TGTGGGAGAGTTCAATTGAAGTTTGTTGCTAATTGCCCTAATAAGATTATTTACATTATTATAATTTGGGAAAAATTTTTTGGTTTCGTAATTACTATAATAATTTATGCGATATGGTGGGGGTCTGGTGGGAGTAAACTTCAAGGTTTGTTTACGGAGATGTCCTTAGAAAGAAGCGGTAATGTTTTTATAGGGAGTTTAGGGCGGGGGTAGGGGGGAAACTCAAGTTTTTAAGAGAAAACACCCCGGGCACTTAATTCTCCTAAGTGGGAAGTAGACATTATGCTCTTGATAAACGATAATGCAATTCTTGTGTAATGTCTTTAAATCTTTCAATTATTTCCGCAGGGCAAGAAAAATGTTCAACCTTGTTAGTTAACTTTAGTGTTCACTCTGAAATGTAAAGTGAAAGGAAACCAAAAAGGAAAACCCCTTGACCCCGTGGAGAGAACGCCCGGCATGTTGGGTAACGAGAAATAAGTATTTACCGCATTAACTTATGCAAGGTTCAATAAACGAATGGGGAGTAAAGTAGGGAATGTTCCTGAAATAGGAACCAAATGCCAGTAATAATGTGAGAGCTAGCGACCCCCACAACGGGTTATCCCTGACCATCAAGAAACGAATGCATTGAGATATGTGCTTGTTGGTCGGTTCTTACTGCGCAGATTGATAGCAATTGAACGGGATGTGGATACTTGGTTTGTGTAGTGATTTGGACTAAGGGGTTAGGTCTTAAATTTCCCAGTTGAGGTTGAATGATAACATACCCTCGAGTTTAGGTTTGCATATACCTTGGCGTAGTAGTGATGTATGAATGTTTAGGTTAGTGTGATGGTGAAATTACATTTATGCTCTCGGAAGCTATGCATATTTTGGTTAAAATGGTAATATGGTAATATGCAGGGTATATGCACTGCAGAGAATCGTTTAACTATAGGATTCTAGCTTTGGGAGCTAGAGGTGGAGGTTAAAATCCTTCTTCTCTGAGCAGCAGGGAGGAGTTAAACCTCCATCTTCCGGTTTACAAGACCGGTGCTTTATATTAAGCTACTAGTGCAGGACCAGTCTAGTGCCTTGTTTTCTAGTCATCCGGCTAATGGAGCTAGAATTAAAAACATGAAGAAGTATAAGAAGGAGGCAATTTGTCCAATAATGATAAAGGGATGTTCAACGGGCATTCCTCCGATTCAAGTGAGAATTACGACGTCTGCTACGAGGGCTCAAAATAGGAATTGTGTAACTGGTCGGAACGTGATGCTTCGTTGTTTAGATGTATGCAGAATTGGTACTACTATCAGAACTAAGATGGATGAAAGAAGTGCGAGGACTCCTCCCAGCTTATTTGGGATAGATCGCAAAATTGCATAGGCAAACAGGAAGTATCATTCAGGCTTGATATGTGGGGGAGTCACAAGTGGGTTTGCAGGTGTGAAATTGTCGGGGTCTCCTAGAATATTTGGGGCAAATAGTGCAAGGGATGTAAGTGCAATAAGGAGGGCTGCAAATCCTAGGAGGTCTTTGTAAGAAAAATAGGGGTGGAATGAAATTTTGTCTGCGTCTGAGTTCAATCCTAGGGGGTTGTTTGATCCGGTTTCGTGAAGAAATAACAGGTGAAGGACTACGGCAGCTGCGATGACGAAGGGGAAAAGAAAATGGAAGGCAAAGAATCGGGTGAGTGTGGCGTTGTCAACGGAAAAGCCCCCTCAGATTCACTGAACCAGGGTGTTGCCCACGTATGGGACGGCTGAGAGAAGGTTTGTAATAACGGTTGCACCTCAGAAGGATATTTGTCCTCAGGGAAGAACATAGCCTACGAATGCTGTCATTATTACTAGTAGGAGAAGGATAACTCCTGTGTTTCACGTCTCTTTGTATAAGTATGACCCGTAGTAAAGTCCCCGGCCGATGTGAAGGTAAATGCAGATGAAAAAGAAGGAAGCGCCGTTGGCGTGTATATTTCGGATAAGTCATCCGTAATTTACGTCCCGGCAGATGTGTGCCACGGATGAGAAGGCTGTGGCGATGTCGGAAGTATAATGTATAGCTAGGAAAAGTCCTGTGAGGATTTGGGAGGCTAAACAGAGCCCTAGGAGGGAGCCAAAGTTCCATCAGACAGAGATGTTTGAAGGTGCAGGGAGGTCGACCAGGGCGTCGTTTGCAATTTTTAGTAGGGGGTGAGTTTTTCGGAGACTTGCCATTAATAGTTTCTTTAGTTGAATAACAACGGTGGTTTTTCAAGTCATTGGTCCTGGTTAAAGTCCTGGAGGAAATTATGTCTTTTTTAGTTATTCTGTTTACGGTCGGGATGGTGTTAGGGCTAATTGGGGTTGCTTCTAATCCGTCACCTTATTACGCAGCTTTGGCTCTTGTAGTGGTGGCGTGGGCTGGATGTGGGCTTTTAACTAGTTATGGGGGGTCTTTTCTAGCTTTGGTATTGTTTTTGATTTATCTTGGGGGGATGCTTGTTGTTTTTGCCTATAGTTCAGCTCTTGCTGCGGAGATTTACCCTGAAGCCTGGCTTCGTGCAGGGCCCGGGGTTGCAATGTATTTGTACACGTTTGCGGTAGTGGGAGCAACTTTGACCTATTTGTACTATTGAGAAGGGGGAGATTTGGCGTTGGATGGGGTGGTTGATTGGCTTTCGCCTTTTGCAGGGGATGTGGAGGGGGTGGCGTTAATGTATGAGTCGGGAGGGGGAATGTTAATTCTAAGTGTTTGGGTACTGTTACTTACTTTATTTGTTGTGTTAGAGTTAGTCCGAGGACTAGCTCGGGGTACAATCCGTGCGGTTTAGAATGAGGTTGCAAGAATAGCTAGTGCGAGCGTAAGCACAAATATGATGAGGTAGGTTTTAATTATACCTCGTTGAGCATTACTTGTGGATGTAATTAAAGGGAGGTTGATTGTAGGTACGGCTTTAGGTCCTGATTTCTCTAATCAGGTTTGGTCGACTATTTGGCTAGCAATTAGTTGGCCTAGGGTGAGGTTAATCTTAGGGGCTAGGCGGTGAATTACTGATGGGAAGAACCCAAGCATGTTGGAGAAATGGTGGGCAGGCAGGTTGGGTGTTGGGTTAAATTGTTTGGCTGTTAGTGATGCAAGTTCTAGGGCGATTAATAGGCCTGCGATGGTAACTACCAGGGCGGCAAGTTTAAGGAGTGGTGGTATAGTTATGACTGGGATTTTTAATGGGAGAATGTTTGAGGTAATAAGGAGGCCGGCAATGATGCTCCCTCAGGCAAGTCGTTTGATGGGGTTAATGACTGCAGTGTTGTTTTCGTTGATAGGTGAGAGAGCATTAAATCGTGGGTGACCCATTGATACAAAGAATACTACTCGGAGGCTGTAGATTGCTGTGAAAGAGGTTGCGATGAGGGTTAGGGTTAGGGCTCAGGCGTTTAAGGTGGAGGTGTTAAGTGCTTCAATGATGGCATCTTTGGAGAAGAAGCCAGCAAGGAAGGGAGTGCCCGTGAGAGCAAGACTGCCGAGGGTGAGGCATGAGGAAGTGAATGGGGTCAGGTGGTGCATTCCCCCCATTTTTCGGATGTCTTGCTCGTCATTGAGACTGTGAATAATTGCGCCTGAACATAGAAATAGCATTGCTTTAAAAAAGGCATGCGTGCAGATATGAAGGAATGCAAGTTGTGGTTGATTAAGGCCGATGGTGACTATTATGAGGCCAAGTTGGCTGGATGTAGAGAATGCAACAATCTTTTTAATGTCATTTTGGGTAAGGGCGCAGGTGGCGGTGAATACAGTTGTTAGGGCCCCTAAGCATAGACATGTTGTGAGGGCTGTCTGGTTGTATTCTATCAGCGGGCTTGTTCGTACAAGTAAAAAAATTCCCGCAACAACCATAGTGCTTGAGTGAAGTAGGGCGGAGACGGGAGTAGGGCCTTCTATGGCTGAAGGGAGCCAGGGGTGGAGGCCAAATTGCGCGGATTTGCCTGTGGCGGCCAGGATTAGGCCGAGAAGTGGGAGGGTGAGGTCGTAGTGCTTTGAGCAGACGAAGAGATGGTGAAGTTCTCATGAGTTCACGTTTATTGCTATTCATGCCATGGCTAGAACTAGGCCAATGTCACCTACCCGGTTGTAAAGGACTGCTTGAAGAGCAGCCGTGTTTGCATCTGATCGACCATACCATCATCCGATGAGAAGGAAGGATATGATGCCAACCCCTTCTCATCCAATAAACAGTTGGAATATATTGTTTGCTGTAACTAGGATAACTATAGCAATAAGGAAGATCAGTAGGTATTTAAAGAAGCGGTTCATGTATGGGTCTGAGCGTATGTATCAGCTTGCAAATTCTAGAATAGACCAGGTGACATATAGGGCAATGGGTACGAAAATGATTGAGTAATGGTCAAATTTAAAGGAAAGGTTGATGTCAAAGGTGGAGGTGTTTATTCAGTTCCAGTTTGTGATGATTATTTCTGTGCCTTCGTTAAGGAAAATGAAGAGGGGTAGGAGGCTAACAAAAAATGCTGTTTTTACTGTAGTCTTGACTTGGGAGGTCGCTCATTCTGAGGTTTTTGGTTTTGGGCTGAGAGTGGTAAGGATTGGAAGGGTTAAAAGTACTAATACAAGGATTGGGCTGGAGGCCAAGATTAATGTGCTGGAGTGCATAGCTAATGCTTGGATTTGCACCAAGAGTTTTTGGTCCTAAGACCAATGGATGACTGTTATCCTTCAGTAGCTTTTGATGCGAGGAGAGCCTAGGAATTCAACCTAGGGGTCGAGTGGGTAGCAGCCCCTCTCTGCCCGGCAGACCTCCCTCAGGTCAGCGAGAGGGGTCTCACCACTATTTCTAGAATCACAACCTAGCGTCTTAGTTAAACTACGCTGACGTCTATGTTCAACCTCAAATCAGTTCGGGTTTGAGGATAAGTAGTAGTAGGGGGATAAGGTGGAGGGCAATGAGGAGGTGTTCGCGGGAGTATGATGGAGGGAGGGCAGTTATATGGGAGGGAAGTTGACCTCGTTGAGACATTAAGAATATGTAGAGTGAATAGCCAGCTGTGATTAGGGTGCCTGCTCCTGTTAAGATTAGCGTTCAGGGGGACCAGTCAAATATTGTGCAGATAACTATTAATTCGGCCATTAGGTTGGGGAGGGGGGGAAGAGCCAGGTTTGCTAGGCTAGCAATGAACCATGAGGTCGCTATTAGGGGGAGGGCCATTTGGAGACCTCGAGCTAGTAGTATTGTGCGGCTGTGTGTTCGTTCGTAGTTAGTGTTTGCTAGGCAGAATAGTGCGGAAGAGGTTAGTCCATGGGCAATTATTAGAATGAGGGCCCCTGTGAGTCCTCAGGGAGTTTGGGAGAGGATTCCTGCTACGACAAGGCCTATGTGACTAACAGAGGAGTATGCAATGAGAGCTTTGAGGTCTGTTTGGCGCAAACAAATTGAGCCTGTTATGATAATGCCTCACAGGGCAAGAATGATAAATGGGTACGATATTTCTTTAGTTAGGGGTTCAAGGATTGTGAGAACTCGCATAATGCCATAGCCCCCAAGTTTTAGGAGGACAGCCGCAAGAACTATGGAGCCGGCCACGGGTGCTTCTACGTGCGCTTTGGGTAGTCAGAGGTGGACTCCATAAAGAGGTATTTTAACAAGGAATGCCATTAAACAAGCAGCCCAGCAAGCTTTATTAGCATATGATGTGGAGGTGAAAGTGGGGGTAAATTGTAGTGTTAGGGCTGATAGCGAGCCAGTTGTGTTGTGTATTACAAGAAGTGCTACCAGTAGGGGGAGGGAGCCCGCCAGGGTGTAAAACAAAAAGTAGGTTCCGGCGTTTAGACGCTCTGCTTGGTTGCCTCAGCGGGTAATTAAGAATAGGGTGGGGATAAGGGTTGCTTCAAATATTACGTAAAATATGATTAGCTCGGTTGCGCCAAAAGCAAGAATTAGTAAGGCTTGAAGGGTAATTATAAGTGAGATGTAGGTACGTTGGCGGGAAATTGGTTCCAGGGCCAAATGGTTTTGGCTGGCAAGGATTATCAGTGGCAGAAGTCAGCAGGAAAGAACAAGAAGCGGTCCCGATAAGGGGTCTGTGCCCATGAGTGGGTTGAGATGTGTTCATCCGGCATCTAGGGAGGTTTTCAGCCAGGGGAGGCTTAGTGCGGCGATTAGGAGACTGTTGGTAGTGGTGGTGTGCCAGAGCCATTTTTTGGGGCATATTCATGCGAGTGGGATAAGTGCTAGGGTTGGGATAAGGATTTTTAGCATTGCAAAAGGTTTAGGTTTTTTAGGCGGTCAGACCCGTGGGTCCGTGAGGTGGCAACGAGAAGCGCGAGGCCTGCGCTTGCTTCACAGGCTGAAAAGGCTAGGAGGATCATGGGTGCGGGTGAGAAGCCTGAAGAGTCTAGTTGAAGGGTTCATAAAGAGAGAGCAATGTACAGTGAGAGCATTATCCCTTCAAGACATAATAGGGCTGAAAGAAGATGTGTCCGTTGAAATGCTAAGCCTGTAAGTCCGAGAGCAAAAGCTGTTGTGAAAGCAAAATGAATGGGCATCATAAGCCAGTTATGGGGTTGAACCACAATTTTTTGAGTCGAAATCAAATGTTTTGTTTAAACTAACTGTCTACTCGGCTCATTCAAGGCCTCCTTGAATTCATTCGTAAATTAAGCCCAAGGTGAGTAGAACCAGGATAGCCGTAGCTCAGATAAAAGTTGTTAAAGGAGAAGACAGTTGGTTTCCCCACGGGAGGGGCAGTAGGAGGGCAATCTCAAGATCAAATAGTAGAAAAAGAATTGCCACGAGGAAGAAGCGGAGGGAGAAGGGCAAGCGGGCTGACCCCAGTGGGTCAAAGCCACATTCGTAGGGGGATAGCTTTTCGTAGTCAGGTGTGATTTGAGGGAGTCAGAATGAGATAACTGCTGCAATACATGAGAGTAAAATGGTCACAAAAATGTAGGTTGTGATAATGTTAATCATATATCTTCCCTTGGAGTTTAACCAAGACCCGGTGATTGGAAGTCACTAATACTAACTTTTGTACTAGAAAGATTATGACCCTCATCAGTAGATAGAGATATAAAGGAAGAGCCATACGACATCTACAAAATGTCAGTATCAAGCAGCTGCTTCAAAGCCAAAGTGGTGTTCGGAAGTGAAATGGTAGTGGATTTGACGGAGAAGGCAGACGGCCAGGAAAGTTGAACCAATAATTACGTGGAGACCGTGGAATCCTGTGGCAACGAAGAAAGTTGAGCCGTAGACCCCGTCGGCAATTGTAAATGGGGCTTCATAGTATTCCATGCCTTGCAGGAAGGTAAAGTAGAATCCTAGTAGGATGGTAAGTGTTAGAGATTGGATTGCCTGTTTTCGCTCCCCTTCTATGATGCTGTGGTGAGCCCAAGTGACGGTAACGCCTGATGCTAATAGAACGGCAGTGTTGAGTAGGGGGACTTCAAATGGGTCAAGGGTGACTAGCCCTGTTGGTGGTCAGCAGCCTCCTAGCTCTGGGGTTGGTGCTAGGCTTGAGTGGTAGAAGGCTCAGAAAAAGCCTAGGAAAAAGAAAACTTCTGAGGTGATGAAAAGGATCATGCCGTAGCGAAGTCCTTTTTGGACGGGCGGGGTGTGGTGTCCTTGAAATGTTCCTTCCCGAACAATGTCCCGTCATCATTGGTACATTGTTAGGAGGAGCAGAATTGTGCCTATAATTATTAGGGTCGTAGAGTGGAAGTGGAACCAAATTGCTAAACCTGAAGTTATTAGTAGGGCGGCTACTGCTCCTGTTAGGGCCCAAGGGCTTGGGTCTACTATGTGGTATGCGTGTGCTTGATGTGCCATTAGACGTTTTCTTGTAAGTAGAGGCTCAGTAGGAGGACAAATACGTAGGCTTGAATCATGGCAACAGCAACTTCTAGCATTGTGAGAAGTACGAGCACAATTGCTGTCAGAATGGCCACAGTCGGTATCAGTGGGGCCAAGACGAAAACGGCTGTTGCGATTAGCTGGATGAGGAGGTGGCCAGCTGTAAGATTTGCGGTTAGTCGAACACCGAGGGCGAGTGGTCGGATGAATAGGCTTAGAGTTTCGATAATAATTAGGACGGGGATTAGGGGGCCTGGGGTACCTTCTGGAAGAAGGTGGCCTAAGGCAACTGTTGGTTGGTTGCGTATTCCAATTAGCACTGTCGCTAATCACAGTGGTACTGCTAGGGCCATATTTAAAGATAGTTGGGTTGTGGGAGTGAAGGTGTATGGTAATAGACCCATCATATTAAGGGAGAAGATGAAGAGTATGAGGGAAGTAAGTAGTATCGCTCACTTATGACCGCCTACGTTGAGGGGCATAAGTAGCTGTTGTGTAAATCGGTTGATGAATCAGCCTTGAAGGGTTATGTACCGACTGGTTAGTCATTGAGATGGGGCCTGAGGGTAAAAAGTTCAAGGGAGAACGAGAGCAAGGGCTATTAAGGGGATGCCTAGGAAAGAAGGGGATATAAATTGGTCGAAGAAGCTTAGTGCCATCGTCAGGATCAGGGAGGGGTTGTGGGCATGTTTTTGTCTTCGGATGCAGGGTCGTTTGGGAATTTGTGTGATAGAACCTTTTTAGGAAGAATAGTTAGGAAGATGAGTCATGTAAACATCATGATGAGGAATCAGGGACCAGGGTTTAATTGAGGCATGTCACTAAGGGTGATTGGGAGCCACCATTCTTTAGCTTAAAAGGCTAACGCTGAGCCCAGTTTAGCTTCTTAGTGAAGAGTCTTGGAGTATTAGGGAGGATCAATTTTCGAAGTGTTCTAGGGGAACGGCTTCGACTACAATAGGTATAAAGCTGTGGTTAGCACCACAAATTTCGGAACATTGGCCGTAAAAGACCCCTGGGCGAGATGCAATGAATGCTGTTTGATTCAGGCGTCCGGGGACTGCATCTATTTTTACACCAAGGGCGGGGACTGCTCAAGAGTGAAGGACATCTTCGGCAGACACTAGAACACGGATTGGGGATTCAACTGGGACAACCATTCGGTGGTCGGCTTCTAGGAGTCGGAATTGTCCTGGGGCAAGGTCTTGAGTTGGGATTATGTAGGAGTCAAATCCTAGTTCTTCGTAGTCGGTATATTCATAGCTTCAGTATCATTGGTGTCCCATGGCCTTAATTGTGAGGTGGGGGTCATTAATTTCATCCATGAGGTAGAGGATTCGCAGAGATGGGAGGGCAATGAGAATGAGGATAACTGCGGGGAGGACGGTTCAGATGATTTCGATTTCTTGGGAGTCTAAGATGTAGCTGTTAGTTAGTTTGGTAGAAACCATAGCTACAATAATGTAAAGAACGAATGTGCTGATTAAAAATACGATCATTAAGGCGTGGTCGTGAAAATGAAGGAGTTCTTCTATAACAGGGGAAGCTGCATCTTGAAAGCCTAGTTGTGTGGGATGTGCCATTAAGGACGAGACACGCGAGGGTCTAACTCGCGACTCAGCCTTGACAAAGCTGTGTAATAGCTTGCTTTACTAGTGTCTCAATTAAGAAAGTGGCAGAGTGGCTATGTGATTGGCTTGAAACCAGTTTACGGGGGTTCGATTCCTTCCTTTCTCGTTAGTTTGTCTGTACTTGAACAAATGCAGGCTCTTCAAATGTGTGGTATGGGGGAGGGCAGCCGTGTAATCATTCAATATTTGTGGATGTTAGTTCCACTGATAGGACTTCTCGTTTTGCAGTAAATGCTTCTCAAATGATGAATAAGAACATGATGACCGCAACTAACGAGATTAGAGAGCCGATTGAGGAGATAGTATTTCATAGGGTATAGGCGTCGGGGTAGTCTGAGTACCGTCGCGGCATGCCTGCTAATCCTAGGAAGTGCTGGGGGAAGAAGGTTAGGTTTACGCCCACGAACATTACTCCGAAGTGGATTTTTGTTCAGGTTGGGTGCAGGGTATAACCTGTAAATAGGGGGAATCAGTGAACGAAGGCTGCAACGATGGCAAAGACAGCTCCCATAGACAGGACGTAGTGGAAGTGGGCTACTACGTAGTATGTGTCGTGAAGAACAATGTCCAGTGATGAATTGGCCAGAACAATTCCTGTTAGGCCTCCAACTGTAAATAGGAAAATGAAGCCTAGGGCTCAAAGAAGTGGGGTTTCTCATTTAATTGAGCCTCCGTGGAGGGTGGCTAATCAGCTGAAGACTTTAACCCCTGTTGGGATAGCGATAATTATTGTGGCGGATGTAAAGTAAGCTCGGGTGTCAACGTCCATTCCGACGGTTAACATGTGGTGAGCTCATACAATGAAGCCAAGTAGGCCGATGGCCATCATGGCTCAGACCATGCCCATGTACCCGAAGGGTTCTTTTTTCCCTGAGTAGTAGGCGACAATGTGGGAGATCATTCCAAAGCCGGGAAGAATAAGAATGTAGACCTCTGGGTGACCAAAGAATCAGAACAGGTGTTGATAAAGAATTGGGTCTCCTCCACCTGCGGGGTCAAAGAAAGTAGTGTTTAGATTTCGATCTGTAAGAAGCATTGTGATTCCTGCAGCAAGGACAGGAAGTGAGAGGAGAAGAAGAACGGCAGTAATTAATACTGCTCAAACGAATAGGGGGGTTTGGTATTGGGAGATGGCAGGCGGTTTCATGTTAATGATGGTTGTGATAAAGTTAATTGCTCCCAGGATGGAAGAAATTCCTGCCAGGTGAAGAGAGAAAATTGTTAGGTCGACGGATGCACCTGCGTGTGCAAGATTTCCTGCTAGAGGGGGGTAAACGGTTCATCCGGTACCTGCTCCTGCTTCTACGCCAGAGGAGGCGAGCAATAGGAGAAAGGAGGGAGGGAGAAGTCAGAAGCTCATATTGTTCATTCGAGGGAAGGCCATGTCGGGTGCTCCGATCATGAGCGGGATGAGTCAGTTTCCGAAGCCTCCAATCATGATAGGCATGACCATAAAAAAGATTATTACAAATGCATGAGCTGTAACGATAACATTATAGATCTGGTCGTCTCCGAGAAGGGCCCCGGGTTGACTTAATTCAGCTCGGATGAGGAGGCTTAAGGCAGTGCCTACTATTCCGGCTCAGGCACCAAATACAAGGTAAAGGGTGCCGATGTCTTTATGATTTGTTGAGAAGAATCAGCGTGTGATTGCCACAGGTAGGATGGCTGAGTTTTAAGTGGTGGATTGTAGCTCCATAGACAGAGGTTTAATTCCTCTTCCTATCAAGCTCCGAGGTGTATTCACATATTGGATTGCAAATCCAAAGAAGCAGGCGAAAAGCCCGCCGGGGCTTTCCCCCGCCCGTCTGCCCGGTTTACCGGGCGGGGGAAAGGTAGGCGGATGCTCGCTGGTTTGAGCGCTTAGCTGTTAACTGAGAGTTTGTAGGATCGAGGCCTTCCCGCTTAGGACAAAGCTTTAGCTTAATTAAAGTGTCTGCTTTGCAAGCAGAAGATGTAGGTGGAATTCCTGCAAGTTTTAGTTCAGGGTCTGGGAGACTTCCACTCCCGCTTAGGGCTTTGAAGGCCCTTGGTCTTGTGCTATCCTAAGGCCCTATAGGGAGAGGAGTGAGGTGATGGTTGGGGTTAGGGGGAGTAGGAGTAGGGTTCCCATTGTGGAAAGGGCGAGGGGAAGAGTGGCTTGCAATGATGGAAGGCGTCAGGGAGTGGTTCGTGCAAGGTTGTTTGGTGAGATGGTAAGAGCCATGGCGTATGAGAGGCGGAGGTAGAAGTAAAGGCTTAGTAGGGCTGTTATAGCAGTGAGTGCTGCTAGGAGTGGGAGTTCTTGCTTGGTCAGCTCTTGAATAATGAGTCATTTTGGCATGAAGCCTGTCAATGGGGGGAGGCCTCCTAGTGAAAGCAGAACGAGAGGGGTTAGAGCGGTTAGTATTGGGGCTTTGGATCAAGAGGTGGCTAAAGCATTTAGGCTTGTAGCATTATTTAGTTTAAATGTTAAGAATGTTGAGAAAGTCATGACAAAGTATGTTATTAGTGTGAGAAAACTGAGTGCGGGGGAAAATTGCAGTACGATGGTGAGTCAGCCTAAGTGGGCAATGGATGAGTAAGCTAAGATTTTCCGGAGTTGCGTTTGGTTTAAACCGCCTCAGCCACCCACTAGGGTAGAAGCGATACCTAGCAGAATAAAAGTGTTTGCATTGTGGGGTTGAACTTGCATGAGGAGGATAATAGGGGCTAATTTTTGTCAGGTGGAAAGAATTAGGCCCGTGGTGAGGTCCAGGCCTTGAAGGACTTCTGGAAGTCAAGTGTGGAGGGGGGTAAGGCCTACTTTAAGAGCGATAGCAATTGTTATTATAGTGATGGGGATCGGATGGGAGAGTTGGTTGATTTCCCACACACCTGAGAATCAGGCATTGGTTGTACTGGCGAAAAGCAGTGCTGTTGCTGCAGTTGCTTGGGCAAGGAAGTATTTGGCCGTTGCTTCTACTGCACGGGGGTGGTGTTGTCGTGCTATGAGGGGAAGGATCGATAAGGTATTGATTTCGAGTCCTATTCATGCTGTGAGTCAATGAGTACTAGCGAATGTGATTGTGGTTCCTAGACCTAGTCCAAAAAGAAAGATCGAAAGAATATAGGGGCTCATGAAGCAAACGTTGAGGTTAGTCAACTTGTTTGGTTGTGTTCCAATGGAATTGTTCCTTGTCTTGCTAGGAAGTGGTGTAGTGGAAGCACCAAGAGTTTTGATCTCTTCAGGAAGGGTTCGAGCCCCTTTTTTCTAATGGGTGGGGTGGTAACAAAGGCTGAGTATTAGTCAACATTTTTGGGGTATGGGCCCAATAGCTTCTATTAGCTTACTTTGCTCCTTGGAAGGAGTTGGGAGGATTTTAACCCCCATGCTTCACTCTATCAAAGTGACCCTTTGATTCAGGCACAGCTCCTGTTAGAGGTGGGGGGGAAGTCCGGCGAATGCAATCAATAGTGCCAGATGTCAGATTATAAAGGCTAATGTTAGGGGGAGGAAGTTTTTTCAAACTAAATGCATAAGCTGGTCGTATCGGAAACGGGGGTATGATGCTCGGACTCATAGGAATAATATTGAGAGGAGTGCTGCTTTTGTTATTAAGTTAACGGAGGTTAGTTCTGGAAGTGTGGGGATGTAAAGGGCTCCAAGGAATAGTACTGCAGAAAGGGTATTTATAAGTAGGATGTTTGCGTATTCAGCGAGGAAGAATATGGCGAAGGGGCCCCCTGCGTATTCCACATTAAAGCCGGATACTAGTTCTGATTCTCCTTCAGTTAGGTCGAAAGGGGCTCGGTTGGTTTCGGCCAGGGTGGAAATGTATCATATTGCTGCCAGGGGTCAGGCAGGCAGGATGAGTCATGCTCCCTCCTGAACAATGTTGAAGGTATGAAGAGTGTATCCTCCTGCAAAGATTACAATGTTCAGGAGGATGAGGCCCAGGCTGACTTCATAAGAAATGGTTTGTGCAACTGCACGGAGGGCCCCGATGAGGGCATATTTTGAATTTGAAGCCCATCCTGAGCCTAAGATGGAGTAGACTGCCAAGCTGGAAATAGCAAGGAGGAAGAGTACTCCCAGGTTGAGGTCCGCTAGGGGGTAGGGGAGGGGTATGGGTGCTCATAGTGTAAGTGCGAGGGTAAGGGCAAGGGTCGGGCTTGCAATAAATAAAACCGGTGAGGAGGTGGAGGGGCGGATTGGCTCTTTAATGAATAGTTTGACTCCATCTGCGATAGGTTGGAGAAGTCCGTATGGGCCTACTACGTTGGGCCCTTTTCGCAGTTGTATGTAGCCTAGGACTTTTCGTTCGACGAGGGTCAGGAAGGCAACTGCTAGTAAGACAGGGACAATAAGGGCCAAGGCGTTGATGAGGTAAAGAATTAGTGTGTACATATAGTTAGAGAGAGGATTTGAACCCCTGTAAGAAGGGCTTAGGCCTTCGGCAGTAACCGTGCTCTGCTACTTTAACGGGCCTTGGTCTCAGGCTTTGTGGTTATACCCCCTCTTGGCTAGTTAAGTTGTTTTCACTAGGTGAGGGAAAGGCATCCTTTTAGGTTAGGCTTTTTTTTTTCGGTCCTTTCGTACTAGAAAAAATGGTATCATAGATAGAAACTGACCTGGATTGCTCCGGTCTGAACTCAGATCACGTAGGACTTTAATCGTTGAACAAACGAACCCTTAATAGCGGCTGCACCATTAGGATGTCCTGATCCAACATCGAGGTCGTAAACCCTCTCGTCGATATGAACTCTCGAAGAAGATTGCGCTGTTATCCCTAGGGTAACTCGGTCCGTTGATCGGCTTGTGCCGGATCTCAAAGGTCAAGTGGGTCTTGTTACTTAGAGCGGGTGCTCTTGGTTCTGGAAACAGTGTTTCTGTTCCGCGCGGGGGTTTTTTGTTGCCCCGTGGTCGCCCCAACCAAAGACATTAGGACAGGGGTCATCTAGTTTAGCCTCTTTTGTGAGGGTTTTTAACATGAGCTGTTTTAGTGTCTGAAGCTCCATAGGGTCTTCTCGTCTTATGGGTTTATCCCCGCTTCTGCACGGAGAGATCAATTTCATTGACTTAGGAAAGGAGACAGTTAAGCCCTCGTCGTGCCATTCATACAGGTCTCCATTTAAAAGACAAGTGATTGCGCTACCTTCGCACGGTCAAAATACCGCGGCCGTTAAACATATAGTCACAGGGCAGGCGGGACCTCTTATTCGTTGATTTTGCAAGAGGCGATGTTTTTGGTAAACAGGCGAGGCTTGTAAGTGTTTGCCGAGTTCCTTCTTTCCTTTTTAGTCTTTCCTTGAAGGCATACCGGTGTACGGTTAACGGTTAATTTAAGGGTGTTTTTCTTGTTCTCTATCGTGTGGCCCTATTTCCTCTTTGTATTGGGTCCGTTAAGGATCGGCGTGGGTTCGTTCCGACGTACACGTATGCAGGGAGAGAGTCTAATTCTCTTATTACTCATACTAGCATGGTCACTCCCATGGGGGGCATGGGACGGCCTGGTATTGTTAGGGGTTAAGATGTAATTGTCGGAATCTGTGGATGGGGAGGGTGTTTGAGCTATAACGCTTTCATTAGGGATGGCTGCTCTTACGCCCACTAAAACATGCTCTCCTATTATTATTCTGATCTTTATCCTCCTGGGGAAGTTGTATCTTGTCCTAAAGGGGCTGTACCCCCTTTGGGTAACTCTTTTAGCTTCTTATTATCTGATTTGGTTATGAACAAAGAATTTAAAAGGCTGAACTTCTATCCATTTCTCAGGCAACCAGCTATGACCAAGTTCGATAGGTCTGTCACCTCTACTCAAAGCTCTTCCCACTCTTTTGCCACAGAGACGGGTTTGCCCTTGTTATAGGCTGTCTTGGAGTAGCTCACTTGGTTTCGGGACATCAGACTAAAAATCTTTTCGCCTGGTTATTCTCGCTAGTTCATGATGCAAAAGGTACGAGGTCTAGTCTCTGCTTTTTTAAGCTTAACTGGGTTGTTTCATTTCTCTTTCAGCTTTCCCTTGCGGTACTTTCTCTATTGCTCCAATGTTCCTTTTCTGTCGCCCATACTTGGGGGGAAAAATGGTTTGTTTAATTTCATTTGGTATGTGAGGGGTTAGTTATGGTGGTGTGTTGTTTGTTAGTGAGTGGGCTAGCTATTGGGCGTCAGAGTAACTCGATTTGCACGAGTATTTTCTCGGTGTAAAGGAGATGTTCTAATGTTTAACTATACTCTGGTATTTTTAGCCAAGTGCACCTTCCGGTACACTTACCATGTTACGACTTGCCTCCCCTTTACATTTTTTGGCTTTTTAGGTAAAGAGTTTCTCTGCTCGGGGAGAGTGACGGGCGGTGTGTACACGCTTCAGGGCCGATTTCAGTGGGGCTCTCTATTCTCTACTTACTGCTAAATCCTCCTTCAAGTTAATATTTCAATTAGCTTTCCGTATTCAGTGTTTCACTGAATGTAGCCCATCTCTTCCCTTTTCATACGCTACACCTCGACCTGTCGTCTGGGGCTGTACCAATTTCGCCTACTATGGGTCCTTTACAGGGTAGACTGGAGACGGCGGTATATAGGCGGAATGAGCAAGAAAAGGTGAGGTTTAACGGGGATTATCGGTTCTAGGACAGGCTCCTCTAGGGGGATATAAAGCACCGTCAAGTCCTTTGGGTTTTAAGCTTACGCTCGTAGTTCCCGGGCGAACAGCAAATGTAAAGAGCTGTCAGGTTTACGGCTACGCATAGTGGGGTATCTAATCCCAGTTTGTGTCATAGCTTTCGTGGTGTCAGGAGAGGTTAGAGCCACTTTCGTGGTTGATTTTCTAGTTTTCATGAGCGTATAACAGCTTTGAAGAAATTCAGCTCTAGTTTAAAATAGGTCCTTAGCTACCCTTTACGCCGAATGTTTTTCAACTTGGGCCTTTCGTATAACCGCGGTGGCTGGCACGAGATTTACCAGCCCTCTTAGCTTTAACTAAGTCGAGTTTTCACTCATTGCTTAATGTCTATCACTGCTGTAGTCCCTTGGGGGTGTGGCTAGGCTAGGTGTCATTGGCTAAATGGGTTTGTGCCTGATACCAGCCCCTTGTCTCCGGGCGGGGGGCGGGGGGCATTTTCACGGGGGTGCGGATACTTGCATGTGTAAGTTCAGCTACAGTTGAGAATAAGGCCGGGACCAAACCTTTGTGTTGTCGGGACTTTTAAGGGTCCATCTTAACATCTTCAGTGTTATGCTTTTGTTAAGCTACGACAGC